AGTCTGATTACCCTTGTCTTTGTTTATGTCTCGGGTTAGAACAAATTACTCTAATCCGCCCCCGCCTACGGATTAGTCGACATTTTTCACAAATTTTACGAACGGAAGCTCTTATTTTCATATCCCTCATTCCTTATTTTAATTCTGAATCTACTTCTTGATAGAAAATAAGTTTCTTGAAATTTTCCATCTCGAATAAGAACCACCTAATCCTTCGAATCCTTGTTTCGGAGTCGATAAATTATACGTCCTCTGGTTGAATCATAACGACTTACTTCAATTTTGACTTTATCTCCTGGCAGTATCCGGATAAAACTACGTCGGATCTTTCCTGAAACGTAACCTAGAATCAGATCCTCATTATCTAACCGAACCCGGAACATGCCATTGGGAAGCGATTCAGTAATTAAACCTTCATGAATCCATTTTTGTTCTTTCATTCCAGGTCAAACCTCCCCGAAGTATCTTTGAATGGAGAAGAAAGAATATTAGACAACTCACCCCCTTTCTTTTTTTTACAAATAGTAAGAGGTTTCGGATTCCATTTGAATATTAAAAGGATTACCATATATAACACAAAATTTCTCCGCCGATTCCTTCTAGTCGAGCCTCCCGGTCTGTCATTATACCTCGAGAAGTAGAAAGAATTAGAATCCCCATCCCACCTAAAATTCTAGGAATTCGTTGAGAGTTAGAATAGATTCGTAGACCGGGTCGACTGATTTGTTTTAAATTTAAAAGATTTCTATAGGGTCTTTTCCGATTCCTTCTATATCGCAGGGTTAAAACAAGAAAATAGTTGTTTTTTTCTCGATGTTTTCTGACGTTTTCGATAAAACCTTCTCGGAAAAGTATTTTAACAATATTTTCAGTAATATTAGTAGATGCTATGCGAACGGCTTTTTTTCTATCCATATCGGCATTTCGTATGGAGGTTATTATCTCAGCAATAGTGTCTCTACCCATGATGAACTAAAATTATTGCTGCTTTATAATTTGATATAATCAACATGTTCTTCTTTATTTTATCGGTTTATGATTATGATATGAATAGGAATTTTTCAAGGTATATACGTGAGACACAATCTACGAATTAATCTAGTTCTTAATCTATTTCTGTAAAATACCTAAAAGATATTACGATCTCATTTTATAATACCTCGGGAGCTAATGAAACTATTTTAGTAAAATGAAATTGTCTCAATTCCCGGGGGATTGCACCAAAAATTCGAGTTCCCCTTGGATTTCCTTCTTGATCAATCACAACTGCAGCATTGTCATCATATTGTATTATCATACCGCTGTCACGTTTAAGTTCTTTACGGGTACGGACAATTACAGCTCTGACTACTTCTGATTTTTCTAGCAGCATATTTGGTACTGCTTCTTTGATTACAGCAACAATAACGTCACCAATATGAGCATATCGACGATTACTAGCTCCTATGATTTGAATACACATCAATTCTCGAGCCCCGCTGTTATCTGCTACATTTAAATGGGTCTGAGTTTGAATCATATCAATTTTTTAGTCTATTCTTCTAATCCAAAAGATGAAGAAAATCAAAGAGATATTGTTTGTCCAAAAGAAGAAAGCGGGATTTTGTTTCATTCCCAAACCCGATTCCTGTTGATTCTATATTTTTAACCCGAAATAATAAATTGAGTTCGTATAGGCATTTTGGATGCTGCTATTAAAATAGCTCTTCGAGCGATATTCTCAGTTACTCCCCCAATTTCATATAGTATTCGTCCCGGTTTAACAACAGCTACCCAATATTCAGGGGATCCTTTCCCCGAACCCATACGTGTTTCAGCGGGTCTTACTGTAACTGGTTTGTCTGGAAATATACGGACCCAGATCTTTCCACCACGGCGTGCATTTCGTGTCATTGCTCGTCGACCCGCTTCGATTTGTCTAGATGTGATCCAAGCGGGTTCAAGTGCCTGAAGAGCATATTTACCGAAAGAAATATGATTACCTCGATAAGATACTCCCTTCATCCTTCCTCTATGTTGTTTACGAAATCTAGTTCTTTTGGGGTTATAGTTGATGGTTGTTTCGTAATTCCATCTCTATTACAGAACTGGACATGAGAGTTTCTTCTCCTCCAGCTCCTCACGAATACAAAAGGAATTTCTATCATTTTTAGAAATTTATAAAAAAATTTCTAAATACTAAATAATAGTTTTTTCGAATTTTTAACGTTCTAATAATCTCCTTTATCCAAGTTTACCAAGTCAAAAAAAGAGAACTTTCACGGGCGAATATTTACTCTTCCAATCTCTATTTCAGTGCTAGGACTTGTTTGTGACTTCTCAGAATAGATGAATTGATTTCTGGTTCATTTCGCCATCCCTACTAGTGAATGAGTAAGATTCGTTTGTTCAATAAAATCTTTTGCATTCACAGGTCCCATCGTTCCCACCTCTTCATATTTAATGATTAGGTCAGAATTTTACAACGGAGCTCATAATACAATTTATTCTTGAGTCAACC